TAATTATCTATTCAATGATATATTCATTCATTCTGAATTCTATTTCTATATTTATTTACTTTCTATATAAATAGAAAGTAAATAATATATAGAAATGAATCTATTAAAAAATGAAAAGGCGGGTAGCGGGAATCGAACCCGCATCGGTAGCTTGGAAGGCTAGGGGTTATAGTCGACGTCAACTCAGGATTTTTAACGTCTCTAATTCAAAACCGAACATGAAACTTTGGTTTCATTCGGCTCCTTTATGAAATATGGAGAAATTCCATGATCTAAGCTGTGAACGAAAAAAAAGCAACAAAATTTGATCCATACCATCTATGTCAGCTTTTCTATCTTGAATACATTCAAGACGGCTCGCTTTATAGATGATCCCTCTAGAAGAGGAAGATTATAAAAATCTTTCTAGTTAGTTCGTTCTCTATTTCTAGTGGAGAGAATCCTGAGGAAAAGTCTTTTTTTCTACCGAGCTAAACGAATATGTTGATGTCTATAGTAAACTAAAGACATCATTTTATAGCTATTTTGCTTCCATTTTCCCTCGATAAATAAAAAAATAGAAGATTTAGTTACGATTAGAAATTTTTTTACTTTGACTTATCCATGAATCTTTTACTCATACTCATTGAATTGGAAGTATTGATCCAATTCAATAAAAATTCTGTTTCGTAATTTCCGAATCCAATTTTTAAATTTAGAATTTAAATTTGGATAAAAATCACGAGAATGTGGATTTGTCCTCGAATTTGTCATTGCGAGGTAAAGGGTTAAAGCCTTTTTAAGAAATGAAGTTTTTGTTCGGAATACAAAGAAAACCGAAGGACGACCCCTTAACTATATAGGGGACTCATATAACGAATCTCACTTTTACCACTAAACTATACCCGCTACAATGTCATTATTATATATAAATGGGTTTTTGTCGAACAACAATAACTTGTGGTGGTATCCGCTCATGAAACTTAGAGGGTTGATGCCTTTTACCAGGTGACTCTAATTAGTAATAAAAGGTATGTTCGATCTTTTTTCTGGAGGGTTACGTTTAACCCCCTTTTTTAAGTAAAGAATTTATCAAACACAAAGGGGAGGATCTTTTAAATTATCCTTTGCTTTTTTTACCTTCGAGTTTTAGGAATTAGTTCCAACTATATCTAGTAAAAAAACGAATAGTCCCTTTTAGACTTTTTAGACTCAAGTATTTTGAAAAGAAAAGGCCCGGCTAGGTACTAACCCGGCCAGGCCGTGGGAATCACAAAGCCCTTACCTTTACTTTATCAAAAAAAAAGAGTGGGATTGCGGTTAAACGTTCTTTAGATCTATATAATAAAGGAAAAAGAAAGAGGAAATACTCTTTTCAATCCTTATCTTATAAATGTTCAGTAATATAACATAGTACTTATTCTTTTTCAATTGGAGAGATGGCTGAGTGGACTAAAGCGTCGGATTGCTAATCCGTTGTACGATCGATTCGTACCGAGGGTTCGAATCCCTCTCTTTCCGTTTCCGTTGAATTTATCTTTTCATTTTCGTTAATATAATATTTATCGGAAACTAAACCCTTTTTGTTATATATAGTAAAATTACTAGTTAAAGGAGTAAATGGGCAAAAATTATAAGAAACTCTGAAAATAAAGTAAAAGAAAGGAAAAAGTCGTCTCCTATTTTTTATTCTTCTCGTCCAGGATTACGTCCTGGATCATTAGATAAGAATCCGAAGATGAAGAGAGAAATAAAGAATATAACTACTGTGTAAACGAAGAGTTTGAGAGTAAGCATTACACAATCTCCAATATCATTTTTTTTTGTAAAAAGAGAATAGATTCGCCATTTTTATACCACATATCCTAATTATTTTGATACTAAGAAAAATAAATAAAGCAGTTAAAAAAACTGAATTTTCATAAATTCAGTTGTAATAGTGTGGAAGAAGACTTTTTCATTACCAAACGCTTCTTTAATCTCCAAAGTTAATTGTTGGGTAACCCGCTAAAGTTTTTCACCGGAAAAGGGTCGGGATGCAGAAAGGAGATGGGGTGATCCAGATTTAGCGCAACCATTTTAATTTGCACCAAGCGCTCAGCCCTATCTGATCTAATCAATTATTAGAATTTTTTTATCGAATAAAGCTAAAGCATGCAGTTTTCTAGGCTAGTTTTTTTCTAGAACAGCATTAAATATCTCAGCGAAAGCTTACAGCAGCTTGCCAAACAAAGGCTAAGAGAAAAAATAGCAGAGGTATAACTGGCATAAGATCGACAATTGGATTTAAAAAGGCGTAGGCCTCGGGTAATTTGGCAAATAAAAACGGAATCGAATAAAGGTCAGAATTAAGACAGATACCGCTCAAACTGAAGATATTAAGCATAACAAAAGTTTATTATTCTTGGAGATAATTGCTTTTTGATTGAGTTATTGATATAAGGGAAAGTGAAGAAAGATTCAACAATCCTTCTTTTCTTTTTCTTTAAACTTATCCAATCAAAAACCCTTCTATTTTCAATTCAAAATAGAAGAAATTCTAATTTCATACAATATCTTATATCTTAATTAAATTAGATATAATGATCAATCTATTTTTCTATAATTTTATATCGATGCGTGTTCAAAATTATCTATTCCAGAGAAATTTTGGCTGGAATTGACGAACAACTACTACTAACAGTAGTGTTTATTAGTGAAGAATATAAATAGGTGTGGGGCGTGGCCAAGTGGTAAGGCAACGGGTTTTGGTCCCGCTATCCGGAGGTTCGAATCCTTCCGTCCCAGAGGATCTGGATTATATACGAATAAAGAAATTTTTTTATTCAGGCCGGTATATGTAAGATAAATCACACTAGTTAGTTTAAATAAAAAAAGAAGTCGTACAATCCTTTCATCGTAGGAACATACTCTTTCATATTCATACTGAAGGTAAGTACTTAGAAAAACTGTACTTGGCGGATATATCGCTTAATTAGTAATAAATTCTCAATTTTAAACAAAATAGATTTCTTGAGAGTAATTAAAATCAATTACAGGGTATTTAAGGCTCTTCCGACAAGACTCTAGTAGGGTAAAAAAAAACTAGAAACAAGAAACTTAATCCGGAATCCTCTTTTTATACCTAGACTAGCTGCTCACCCATTGTATCTCAGAAATCAGAAAAAGGCCCGCTTTTTTATGCTTCATGATCTCTATCTCTAACGAAAAGTATGCGTTTTTAAGACCTTACCCGGTCGCCAAACCTCAGTAATAAAAGATCAAGTAAATTACATACGTAACAAATGCTTTTTCCTTTGAACCCCCTTTTTAGGTATTTACTTTTTTGCTCTAATTCCAAAAAGGAATTAATAATTGTGTAAATCTAGATAACAATTTTGAGAAGAGGTTATTCGTGTATTCTAGTCACTTTATGGAAAGATTTCATCAAATTTACGTTTAGGTGGGGACTTCGATGGATTATTCTAGTTCAGTAACAGCAGTGTTTTTCTTTTTGTGACGTGAACCTTTTAATTGAAATAGTTAATTAGGTAATCCAGAATTAAGGTGACAGTTGGTTACCTTATCAAATAGATTATGGAAACCCTTTACTTGTTCGATTCCTATTTCTTTAAGAATAAGGAATAAAAATTGTCTACAGATATCACTCTTCTTTTCCACTTCATAAAAACCAGAATCTTGTTTTTACTTAATTCTTTTCCTTAACCTATCGTTGGTTGAAGTAGAAAAGAACGAGCGAACGGTTTTTTTTCTATCTTAGGATAGGGTGAAAAAACTACTGTATTTAAATAATGATGTCGAAGTAGCAAATGTATTTTCAAAATTTTCCATGATTTCCTGTGCGTTCTCGCTACTCGAAAATGTGGATTCATTAATCAGTAATAAAGAACTTGTTTATTCATGTTATTTCTATTCCTTTTTATTATAGAATTCTATTTGTCTATATTTATATAAATATAAAAATAATACAATATTTTTTATACAATAAATTAAACTGGGGGAATTAAATAGGGTATTTAAGGTATTTAAGTTGAATTCTTAATGAGGACTCTCGTATAAAAAAAATTTCGCCACCCATATACACGTAAAATACATTACTATATACGGAGTACTGAACAAACCAATGACTACTCATGATTCCATTTCTAAACTATAGGATGTTATGGTAAAACTTCGTTTGAGACGATGTGGTAGAAAGCAACGTGCGACTTGAAGGACATGCTCAGCTGCGGATTCTTATATCCGCCATTTTCGATAGCAATGAAAGTGCCCTTGGCTCGACATCTTTTGATCTGTTCTATTACTCTCGATTGTAATTAAAATAGTACATAATATGATGGAGCTCGAGTAGAAAATTTCTCAGAGGCAAGGATCTAGGGTGAGTGCCAATGAATAAGTTGGAAAAACTTCGTAAGTTTATTTTCAAGATATAAATCAAAAGGATCGAATTCGAACATGTTTCAAACCCGTTTTTGCGAATTGAGAAAACTCTTTTGATCCAAAGTGTATAAAGCGGGAATCAAGCATTTGACTGATTCTTTGATAGAAGAAATCATAAAAAAGGGTATGTTGCTGCCATTTTGAAATGATTAAGGATCACCGAAGTAATGTCTAAACCCAAGGATTCAAAGCAAAGATAAACGATCTTGAAACAAGGAAAGACTTTTTTCAATTGTCTTACTAACTAGAGAAGAATAAAAAACTTCTAAACGGGACAGAAAAGGGTTAGAGACCGCTCAATAACGGAAATGCCTAAGGTCATTCTTTGAACTATTTGAGAGTTATCTAACTTGAGTTATGAGTACGAATGACCTTTTTGTTTTTTTGGAAACACGAAAGGACTTTATTTTGATTCTATTTTTTTAATCATTTGAGGGATCTATTTGGCATTTAAATTATAGAATGTCAAATAAATTTTTCTTGAGCCGTACGAGGGGAAAACTTCTTATACGGTTCTAAGGGGGGTCTTACATCTATCCCAATGAGCCGTTTATCGAATTGTTGCAATTGATGTTCGAGCCCGAAGAGAAGGAAGAGATCTTCGTAAAGTGGGTTTTTATGATCCGATAAGGAATCAAACCCAGTTAAATGTTCCTGCGATTCTCTATTTCCTTGAAAAGGGGGCTAAACCGACAGGAACTGTTCATGATATTTCAAAGAAGGCGGATGTTTTTAGGGAACTTTTGCTTAATCAATCGAAATTAAAGAAATAATAATTAATAATAAAAATAAAAAAAAGAGTGTGGGTATGGCTTGGATCTAATCTAACTTTTTATAAGGTTTCTTTACTATATTCTTTCTTACTCTAATCAGAACCAACCTATTTTTTATTGTTCCTATAAAATCACACGATAAGAACTTGTATTGGAATTGTTAGAAAAATCTTCAAATGATATAGAATAACTATAGCGCAAGAACTTGGATCTATAAATCGAAAATTATGTCCAGTTGGATGGAGTTCTAAACGACGCGATTAAACTTGCTTTATCAACGTATTATTGATTAATTCCAATATCTTTTTTTCATCTTTGCTATTTCCATTTAGTTGTTATTTATCTATGTAGATAATCCATGTAGTGCCAATCCAACACAAGTCCTTCTTTTTTTCTTAGTAATTGAGAATGCAATTTTTTGTCCTTTTGGTAGTGTAGTCTTTTCTGAACATTTATCTTGACAACAGTCTATTGAACAAATATAATTAGATCGTGGATAAAAAGAAAAGGATCCTTTTATCCTCGTTCCAGAGATTTTTTTTCTTTCCTTCATTTTTTATTAGTGCATTAATTCTTAGTTCAATGTTTCGATTGTGTCATACAATCTTTAGTTTGGTTTTGACTGGATTTATATTTTTGGCTTAGGGTTGCTAACTCAACGGTAGAGTACTCGGCTTTTAAGTGCGACTAGGATCTTTTACCTATCTGGATGAAGCAAGGGATTCGTCTGTACCGTCGGTAGAGTTTGGACGACCGCGACTGATCCTAAATGGTAATGACTGGAAAAAATAGCATGTCGTATCACTAGAGAATTCTGAGAATATTGCATTTATTGCATTCTTAAAAGTTTGTTCCTTTTTGAATTTTTGGAGCAAAAACTGAATTGAAAGTTGGGTCAGGTGGATAAATGGATAGAGCCCTTTGGCTCCAATTTTAGGGAAACAAAAAGCCACGTGCTTATGTTCGTAATTTGAATGAATACCCGATCTAATTATACGTTAAAAATATATTAGTGCCTGCTAGGGGAAAGGCTTCTCCCATGAATGGAGTATCCATTAAAAAAAAATCCTAACTATTCTTCCTTTTAGAGTGGAGATGACTGTGTAAAAGAAGCCGTATATTGATAAATATCCATTTTCCAAAATCAAAAGAGCGATTAGGTTGAAAAAATAAAGGATTTCTAATCACCCTCTTCTTCTATAACTATAATAGAAATAGAATGCATTTCCATTTTCTCTATGGAAAAGAGAGGATAGAGAGTCCGTTGATAAGTTGGTCTATCTCCGGGGTAGTTTTTTATTCCTCTAATACCTTGTTTTGACTGTATCGCACTATGTATCATTTGATAATCCACGAAATCCATTATCTTTTATTCAAATCGAATTTCTTTTAAAATGGAGGAAGTTAACGGATATTTAGAACTTGAAAAGTCTTGTCACTTTGACGACTTTCTATATCCACTTATCTTTCAAGAGTATATTTCTTCATTTGCTCATGATCATAGATCCGGTTTGTTGGAAAATATGGATTCTGACAAAAAATTGAGTTTTCTACTTCTTAAACGTTTAATTAATCGAATGTATCAACAGAACCATTTAGATCTGTTTACTAAAGGTTATAATCAAAATGTATTTTTGGGGCACAACAAAAATTTGTATTCTCAAATGCTATCAGAAGTTTTTTCAGTAATTATAGAAATTTTTTTTTCTCTACGACTAGAATCTTCCTTTGAAAGAAAAGACATAGTAAAATTTCAGAATTTACGCTCAATTCATTCCTTATTTCCTTTTGTAGAGGATCAATTTGTACATTTAACTTATGTGTCAGATATAGAAATAACCCTTCCCATCCATCTCGAAATATTGGTTCAAAGCCTTCGCTACTGGGTGAAAGATGCTTCTTCGTTACATTTAGTACGATTCTTTCTTTATAAGTATGATAATTGGAATAATCTTATTCCACTCAATAAACCCATTTCCGGTTTTTTAAAACGGAATCAAAAATCTTTGCTGTTCCTCTATAATTCTCATGTATGTGAATCCGAATTCATCCTCGGTTTTCTTCGTAACCAATCGTGCCATTTACGATCAACATCTTTTTGCGTCTTTTTTGAACGAATCCAATTCTATGAAAAAAAACTTCTTGTAGAAATCCTTTCTATTCAAACCAAGCTAAGGTTGTTCAAAGATCCTTTGATTCATTATGTTAGGTATCAAGGAAAAGTCTTTTTGGGCTCAAAGGGCACACCCCTCTTGATAAGTAAATGGAAATATTACCTTATCAATTTATGGCAATGTCATTTTTACGT